GAAGGAGCCCTCGGAACCGATGGAGAGGGAGTTATCGCTACCTTCAGCGAGACAAAAGATGAAGATACCCCCCCAGGGGCACATATGTCAAACCTGAAAATTAGGCCGACAACAAAAATATAGATGAGGGCAACCACCGCCCTCCAAAGGGGGATAAATAAGAGGCAGATGAAATGGAATTGCATCTTTTTTAAGATAATAAAGATTGAGGTGAACATTTTGAGCATGGCCCGCTGAAGCAATTGTAGCAGCTCCGGCACCTATTGATTTTGCACCTTCTAACATAGACAAACCAATTCGAGTTTGTCACGCTTTTGCTTCGCAGCTCTTTCCTGGATTCTTCGTTGATTCCTACTCCCCACCCCGCGATCCATAGTACTGAAGATCCCCTTTTCATCCCCCAAAGGAAATCCTAAATTCTAGAGCTTGGACAAAGTAGGGACTTGCCGTGCCCTTCTTGAGAAGAGAGCAATAGATATCGTTCAGAGACTGCACGGTCTCCTCTTGAAAAAAGATACTAGAGGCTACTTGCTCCAGATTTCTCTCTGGGGGTAGGGAAAAGTTGATATCGGTTGTATCTTTATAGATAGACAAAAGTCGTTTCAATTGGTATTCTATTTGCTCCTTTAGTACAGTGATACTTAAGTCGTCGATTTTCTCTTCCAGATTGAGGGCATTAATTGATGTGCCTAGTCGTCCTGCTCTCAAGGCAACAAGAAGGCAATGTGAAACCCGCAATCGGCCATCTTTCGAAAAAAGTGTTCCGCTTCTTGCCGCTCGTCGGAAATCGCCGGTGGCCAAGAAAGACATGGGAATAAAAAGGCTTTATCATTTAGTGCAATGCAGAAGACACTACCTTCTTTGATGAGCACTGCGGTTCGGGTCACAGCTATGACGTTACTATACGTCATTTTGCTGGTCAGGTGCGAGGTAGAGCATGCCTCAGAATTAGTAGTCGCGTCGGTGCGGATACCAGACCTTCGATCAAGGACCGGGGCGAGCGGAATTTGAAGGATCAGCGCCTCGTATTTCAAGAAAGCACACGTAAGCAAGATTAGACAGTAGCAAATAGCGAACCGAACCTTCTACTCCGCCCCTCTTTTCCTTGGGCTTGTCGCCACTGTGTTCCTTTTCCTTCTCTCGCCCCTCTTTTCCTTGGGCATTCTTGTTAGCCTTGTACTTGGCTCCGTCTTTCTTCTTCAAGTCTATCAGCTTCTCTGCTGCCGCCATTTCCGATGCGAGGTCTTTCACCCCACGCCGTTCCAGCTCTTTCTCGTCCCAGTTTTCTAAGCCGGAAGAATAAGTCCTTTTCTTTTCTGGTATATCCTGCACCTCGAGCATGAGTGTGGAGAACTCCTTCCCGTAGTCGCGTATGGAACCCGTGTGCTTGAAGCGCTTTCAGTTCTTTCGAAAAACGGGTCTGTCTAGAACTCCTTTTTTATTCGCGTCCTCCCCAGTCTTGATAGTGCAAGTGCCTCGTGCCATATTAGCATGCCGCCTACGCCACCACAGCCTATCAGTCTCGGTCAAGTACATAGCCTCTTTTGGCCTCTTGATCTTTGAGCTTGGTGGCCTAAAAAGAGCGCTCTAGCTGCCACAAGCAGTTATCCAGCTCCCTACCATCCCTTGAACCATTATAGGTCTTGGTTGAAGGTGTCCCTAGCCAAAGGTCCCCTTTTCTGACAGCTTGGCCCTAATCCGCTTCCACATAAGGTAGTCCCCGCGCATTTACTCTACCTTTTCTTGTAGAAGTGGCCACCTTATTCCATAGTACAGTTTTGGTCCTTTTCCTTTGCTTCTTTATCCATCCAAGCATTGAATGATCCAAGCGAGTTTGAGAAAACTCCAAGCTGCGATAAAACTCCAAGCAGTGTCGCGCTCCGGCGATAAAGTTTAGGGAGAGCAGCGAGTTTTAGGGAGAGCGCCCTAGCGCGCTCCGGCGGGAACGCCTACGCTTGTTCCCTAGCGCGCTCCGGCTTTAGAGCCGGAGCTTGTTCCCTAGCGCGCTCCGGCGAGAACGCCTACGCTTGTTCCGGCCTAGCGCGCTCCGGCTTTCGAGCCGCGTGGAGGCTTTCGAGCGCTCCTCAAATTCTGACTCAAGGCTCTCTCCTTCCATTGGTAGGCAGAAGACAGGGGAAGGCCCTCTTTCACTTTCAATAGGGGGAATGATGTCTATTCCCTTTCTCTTCTTCTGCTTGGGACCCCTTCTCGAACCTGGTCCGGATTAGCCACCTCATATGCGCTTGCCATGAGGACTTCCTCCAACAAAGGCTACTCCCCACCGCTCTGCTACCACTTGTCACGGCCTTAGCACTCTGCTTGCTAAGGAAAGCGTGCGGCACCTGAACTAAGCCCCTTGTTAGCTCAAGTCAGCCAACCAACCCACTAGCACAAGACTGAGGCTAGAAGAGCAGAGTGAGCACAGAGAATGTAGTAAAGAGAACTTCTCTTACTCAAGAGAGAATCTTTCTACAACTGATGAGGATGCCCCTCAATGTCAGATAGAGGAATTGCTTCTAGTAAGGTAGTCGGTCTTCTAATATAAGATAATAAGAAGAAGCTAGAGGCTTACCTCCACGATCTACTAAAAGGCAAGTAGCGTCGATGGACGATTTGCTTCGATTCCAATGTCCCAAACCAGAGCAGGGAAGTGAAATAGCTAAATCGGAAGTTAAGCCCTCGATTAGCAAAGAGTTCCCCCAATGAGCTCTCTCCGTTCATTCCAATATACTCTTTGCTAAAGTTCAAAGGCCAGTTTGAAGAAGGTCCAATTCCAGTGCGAAGTAAGTGAAACTGTCGTTCCAAAGCTTTCTAGAGGTGCCTATAAGGAAGTGGAAATAAATAGGAGAACCTGATTCCAGCTTGAGTTTATTGGCTGTTAGGTCGGTGAAACTGTCCCTGTAGCTAAAGTCAAGTAAAGCCAGTAGTTCTAGTTCTAGTTCAGGACAGGACAGTATGGGACCTGTTGCTTAGGGCTTTGGAAGAAGGAATCCCCAGCTAGGTGATACGCGGACTCACTCCCGAACTACGCTAACCTTGCAGCTCTTTCACTTTCATACGACGGGGCTAGCTTGCTTTCCAACTTGGCATTCTCCAACCCGAACAACGCCACCTCAAGCAAAGGGGGCTATTGGCGGAGTTGTGATTGATGTCGATGCAGCATTTTCACACTCGTATAGCTTGGCCACTTGGTTTTCACTAATATAAGGGGCGTAGCGAAAAGGAATGAACAAGGGATTTCTGTTCTTTCTTCGGCCCGAACTACAGAATGAGTTCTTTCCTCTGCCAGAAAGAAAACTTTCCACTTTTGTACCAAGATGGATTCCTGGCCTGCCTTCCGGGCATAGCAATGAACCATAAAAGAACCGGGGATGATAGAGTGCTATTCCGAACGAAGGGTAAGGGCTTTACAGGTGGAATGCCATTTCCCGATTTATTCGGTACAGAATGAGTGCTTTCTTTTACCAATCCGATTCTAGTCCGAATGCGACATTGAATGAACGAAACGAACTACCTGAATGACTCGCTGTCGAACCCGAAGAAGCTACTCTTTATGAACCGAGGCAAACCGCCCGCTTGCGCGCCTTAAAACGGGACAGAAGTATCGAGTTGGATAAGGACGAAGTGAAGCTGGAATGCTGTTTCCGCTTAAAACGTTTCAGAGAACAGGAGGAAACCATTTTCTGGTTTGTTTACAGGGGTCAAGTCGGGACCGCTTCATCTGTTATGATAGGGTTAGTTATGAACCCGGAGGGTTGTTCTGAATGTTAGTAGCATGTCAAAAATGCGGGCTAAGACTAAGAGTTTGGTTGGGCCGGGGGATTGGCACTACTATTAATATGAGCCAGCAAAGGAAAGACAGTTCATCTTTACGACTGAAAGCTCCTGCTTTGGAATATAGGTATTTTCACCCCCGGTCTAACTCTGTCCCATCTGACTAGTAGAAAGCCTTTCAAGCTGCCCCTGTATTAGTAGTCCAAGTGCCTGGGTTCATAGTAGATAGTAGCAGTCCTGGGTGCTTACGAACCAGTTTGAGTCATAAGGTAAGCCCTTTGACTTTTCGGGGGAGGAAAGAATATGGATTTCCAGGAGCAAGCGAGAAAGCCTCCACGCGCTAGGCCGGCTTTCGAGCGCTTCTGAAACTAAAAGGTTCTTTTATCCTCCACGGGTGACGTGCTATTTTTCGGCTCTTTGGTTTGGAGATTCCCATTTTCGTTCTTGTTTCTATCGTCGGTTCGGTAGTAGGTTCCAGCTTGCACATGCAGGATCCCGCAGGAGGTCAAAGTAAGCAAGCTTCCTCACGCTGAAGTCCGACCGAGCAATATGGGCTTGCGGGGGAGGTACTATCTCCACGCAACTCACAAAGCAGTCATAGTAGAGCCAAGCCGTACACGGGGAGGGCCCACATCGTAAAGCTACATCATCCATAGGGTACAACTATCAAAGTCATTCTTCTAATAAGTCGCAAGGCCACACGAAAAGTAATATCACAAGAGTAGCCCGGGAGAGGACTTAAGTTAACACGTGATAGTACTTAATTAAGGTGTGCCCAGTAACCTTCTAGAGACGCGAAAGTGGCTGAACACTTGATATTGGGTCTATTATCTTTTTTTTACTTAACTTAAAAACAATCCAATGAATGCTGCGAATCAAATACTCCCTTGGGGAAATGGGAGAGTGAGATAGAATTCCTGACTATCGGTTCCGGGGTCATCGGGTAAAACATCTCTGGGATAGGCAAAAGAGAAAAGTAGCTTGGTTCGGTCCCGGAATGGAGAAGCGTATACCGATAGGAGAGAACCCTCTCTCAACTTAAAGTGACTATATATCCCTTTTTCTCACTGTCTATTCCATTCATTTCCGTAACTGCAGCAGGGTAGGATGATTGATCCGATGGGATAGGTGGTGCCGGGTGTCCCTCTCGTTCAGTGATCCCCGGAGCGGGGCGTGGTAAAGGGATTCGGGGGTAGAGGAGGTAGGGCATCCACTCCAAACTTCGTGGGTACGTAACATGGTTCCGGATGTCCATTCCTTTATAACTTCCCCGGGCAACCCGCCAGAGATAGGGGGAATTCCACCATCGCGTCAACGATGGGCAACATACATAAGGAGGTCAGGCTCGGTTCCAGGCTTTCCAGCAACTCCTTTTGGGTGGAAGGGACGGAGCCCTACATTGAACTAGGCTTCAAGATGCTCTACTCTTATCAGCTATCTTTCGTGACATCATATCACTATTCGGCAAGTCAATCCCGCTTACCGGCTCAATCTATCTCTCAATAGATTCGCTTGCCACAACGACCGGACAGGATAGGAGATCGCCCAACCTTCCAATATCTCTTTTTGAAGTAACTATAACGGAGGGTTCCCTACCCACTGGGGATTTTTTCCCCGCTCCAACTTCGGATTCTTGGAAATCATCCCCGACCAAAGAGAGATGTAGTCGTGAGAGCGAGTCTCATTGCTTCCCCTTTAGCGAGGGAGCCCTCCAAAGGGAGGACACTTTTCACAATGAATGGTGGGCCATAACTTTTGAGATAAGCATAAGCATGGGAAATTGCCAGACAAATTGATTTGTGGAGTTGAGTATTGGCGTTGACCCATGCCTCCATCAATCCATTTGAAGGGATTGGATTAAGCCTGGTGCAGTAGCCCCATTGCTTCATGAGCGGTAAACAAAACTGCCACCACTCACTCGCATGTTGAGCTAAATCCTTGGGACTAGTCCCTATTTGGTAAGTCGGTCGGGCACAAAGGCCCTAATCCTAGTCGGTGTCGGCAAATGGGATTGGAGCCGGCGCCTACTCGGCTCAGCTTTCCCGTTTGGTTTTTCTAGCCGGGATAGGATAGGTTACACCGGTCCTGGACAACAGAGCAGCTCGCGCTTGACCATCGAGTTAGCGGCGCGGATCCCGTCGCCGAGCATAAAGCAGAACCATCTCAGCACACCGAGCGGCGCAAAGCGAGCATTAAGGAAAGACGAGCGGAAAGTCACCTATCTTCGTAGTTCCGGAGACAGGAATTGGGTAGTAGGGGGCCGCATCCTTTCATTATTATGCGGGATTGGCTTCTCCATCTCTTGTGGCATAAAAATATTTCCTTGTTGGCATATTCTTCTTTTCATCTTTCTAGCGTACGGTGACCGTGTGAGGCGCTAGTGGAAGTCGGCTTTGGAGATCGTAGAGATTGTTCTTTCGGCTGGATAAGCGAGAACAGATATACAGCAATAGGGCAAGGCTGGAAAGCGAGTCTTTTCCTCCGACGTTAATGACATATTTTCACAGCAGGTCCCTCTTCCGGTTGTGGCGGACAGGCCTGAGAGATTCCCTTTTGGACTCTATTTTGAGTCCCAGTTGTAGCCTTCGTGACTTAATCTAGATACCGGTGGTTGGGAAGCGTTGTTGACAAGACTTACTCAACTCACTACTTTCACCTGCTTCCGGTGACAACTACCACTCTCTTATGAATGGGAGGGTAGAGTACCGGGGTTGGCCAGCGAAGGCGGTTTATTTAGTACCAGATATACTTATTTCTAATTCTTTTCAGGGCGGCACGAGAGATAAGGATTTCTGAAAAGCTTCTCAAACCAGAGCGATCAATCGGCCAGGAGGGAATGAGAACCTTTTCCGAGAAGAGTAAAGCGAGGGATAGGATAGATGAATAGGTTTAAGCCCTTATCCGCTTTTAGGGCCAATTTCTAAGGCTTCGTTTTTCTCCGGCAAGCAGCTAGGGAAGCATTTATTCCCAAGCGAGTTTGAGAAAACGGAAAGCAGCGAGGAAAACTCCGAGCAGCGAGAAAGCCGGCCTAGCGCGTGGAGGCTTTAGAGCTGCGAGTTTAGGGAGAGCGCCCTAGCGCGCGGAGGCGGGAACGCCGGAGCTTGTTCCCTAGCGCGCTCCGGCTTTCGAGCCTCCGCTTGTACCCTAGCGCGCTCCGGCTTTAGAGCCGGAGCTTGTTCGCGGAGGCTTTCGAGCGCTTGGAGTTCAGATTGATGCCTTAGTCCACTCCGAGATAGAACTAATAATGGAAAAAGATATGCTTAAGAACTCCAACAGTAAGTTGATCAGTTACTATCGGTAGGGACGGGAGACAAAACTGCCACTGATGGGAAAGCGATAAGAAGCCTGAAAGCGATTCTTACACAAGATACGATGACAGGAAGGGAGCAGGGATAGTTGTAGGGGGAACCGGAGAATATGAAATGGGCTCTCGACCCAGGCCTTGCTTTGTTTACCTGTCCTATCGTATCGAATAAGGTTTCCCAGCCTAGCCTATCTCGGTGTCTGCTACCGAAAGAGATCATCGGTCTAAGGGCAGCTCAAAACCAGCCATACCTCTTCATGGTCACATCCCCGCTCCGCCCCTACGCTTTTCGTGTTGTTGCATGTGCCTTACGGTATCCAGATCCAGTCCTCTCTGCTTCCTATGATTGAAGCGCAATAGACTGTCTGCTTTCCTTGGTAAGAAAATCAATAAGGCGGCTCCGATTGAGCAAAAACTTGTTTTCGCTGGGTCGGATAGGAAATCAACATGATTGGTCCCGTCCCAATTGTTGTAGTTGGATGTGAGTGCGTCGGATAAGCGAAAGCAAGCAGTAGATCGAGAAAAGAAATCATACGGATTGCAACCTACAGATGAAGAATCAGCTTCATTGTTCCCACCATCTATATCATCCAAGAATATATAATAATAAGAATAGAAATCAATCGTTCAGTGATCGCTACGCTTGATTGGGGCAGGCTACCCACACAGTTTTGGCTAAAAACCCATCTCCTTGCTGTTCCTCATTATTACCTAATCCAAACACGAAAGTCAAGACCAAAAATTCTGTCTACATAGCTCCCTTTGAAGGTGGAGCTTCGCGGGGATCGTACGTCAGCCAAGGCGTTAGACCGGAGCGCGTCCCTGCAGGTGCAGGTGAATCTCTCAGCTTCTGTTCTTTCTGTCCCTCCTCGGTGCCTCTTCCTGGCTACGGAACTCCAAGTCGGGATGGGTGCCACAAACTAAGCTTGTACTGGCTAAACATCTCCTATCTTTCCATTTGAAGGCCACTGCTTAAGTCTGACAAATGTCTGACACTACTATATCGGACGTAAAGTCTTGCCCGGCCTCACTGAATGGATCTAGTGCCCACACCGTAGCTAGTCCTCTTAGCTTTATTGGAGCAGGTGCCCAAGCTTCTTTAGCTAAAGCACATCTCCTGTCTGAACCCTGGACCGATTCGAAAGACAAATGCACAAACCCACATTGAAGAAAGAGATGATCGAGTCTCTTACGCCATCCTAGGCGGTTCTCCCGTAGCGTCTCTGCCGGCTACTTTCTAAGGTTAAGGTTTGTCCTAGGTGACCATCTTCGTCTACTACAACTAGGGGTGTGTGCCATAGAGTGTGGTACAGGTGTCACCAGTCCCACAAAGAGACAGATTAGTTTCTGATCTCGGAACTCCTAGCTACAACTAGAACTCCTTAGCTACTAAAACAAGAACTCTTTAACTCTGATTATCTGAAGATATTTCTTTCTGCTTAGAGTCTCACTTCTTCCTTTTCTTCTTTCTCATATTCTCCCGATGAGAAATGCTTACAAAAGCGGGTAGGCCAAAGAAAATGGGAATAGATATGGGATACATTGACCTAATATATCATCGCTTTCCGGATTGGAAGCTGTATCGGAACTGCTCTATTGCAACGACAGAGAAGAGACGCGCAAACAAGCAACGGACTGAGCGCAAGCGCGAAAGCCTAAGCGTTAGCGCGATTGCTCGGCTGTCTTTCCCCTTTCTCTCTTCTTTTCAGTTCAAGTAAAACTTTTGGCTTGCTACAAGCTGGACTCAGGGGCCATTGATGGAAAGGGCAGCCGCTTCCGTCAGCTCGTTCTTGACAGATCCGATCGGGTGTTCATAATCTGGAGTAAAAGGATTCGAACCTTTGCATGCCGGTACCAAAAACCGATGCCTTACCACTTGGCTATACTCCATATGGACTGGGGAGAGGGGGAGGGGAGAAGCGGAAGAACGAGCGAGCCGTGCAAGGACGCGGGGACCTTGACGGGCCCAAGCGATGTCCCTTTAGGACCGACTACAACAAGCTCGCGACTCGGAGAGAAACAAGGGGCGGAGCGGCTCTCTGCTCTATTTGCTTGCAATGCGTTGCAGTCTCCAAGTAGGCGAAGGCTTCCGCCTCCCGCCGTCTCATCTTACCCTTTTCCCGTTGGCCCGAAAGCCCTAAGAAATGCATGGGATGGGGGCGTCTGATTCTATTTCTATACGATATTACCAAGACTGTCTACCAGACTCGATGAGACTTCCATCCGGCAAAGCCTCGTTGAGACCTCTTCTTTCTGGTTGGTCGAAAAGTGCACTCCCCTTCCGTATAGGGGGCAGTAATCCGTCAATAGATATAATAGACGAAGATCATGGAATCTGAGTTGTATAGGAAGAAGTCTATGGGCTTTCAAAACTCCTCCCCTTTCACCTTAGTTCAATTATTCCACGGCAACCTTATTTATATAGTAATTCGACCCCATCGGGTTTTGTGTTTTCGTGTCCCGTCGTAACCACGAATTCATCAAAGTCAAGTAAGCCATAACGCAAGGAGGTAAGAAAGATCGGCTAATTGCTGCTGAAATCCCTTCTTCACACTAAGTCCTCTCCGCATTCATCCCATGAGAGAGATTGGAAACAGGAAGGAACGAGTGGAGCAGAGTTGACTTGAGGGAAAAACAACAAGGTTTGACCCGGAAAGAGGATGACCTACTACAGTAGAATCCGCTTTTCCTTAAGGCTATCTAAGGGGGTTGGAAGTGCTTGAACGACTGGTTAACCCTGCTAGACATTTTCCTCGGCTCATCCAAGCGCTCGAAAGCCGGAGCGCGCTAGGGAACAAGCGGAGGCTTTCGAGCCGGAGCTTGTTCCTTTCCCCTTGGCTTCTCCGCAAAGTTGGACCTGGCTAAGCCTATTGAAATATTGGACCGTAAGCCTACCTATGGAAATCTCGCTTGCTTGGAACAGAACTCTTAGAGCTAACGGCCGCCGCCTTGGAATCCGTTCTCCTAACGGCTTTCACTATTCAATCCCCGAGAAATGTCAATTGTTCAATCTTTTTTGGGGCTTGCGGGACTTGATTCAGAGCTTTGTTTGGGAAGTTGGGGAGTCAAGATCTTTTCCCGATGAAAGCAACAATTCACCCGTCCCCGGGCAAGTAATCGCACTCAAACATTCGGAATCGGAGCTGGACTCACCTTCAATGGGTGAGACCGGACGGACTTCAGGGGATGAACGAGACACAAGAGAAGGAATGTGATGTAGATTTCAACAATGTTGAGACGATGAGGCCAAATGAATCGCAGGCTGTCATCAATGAACATGGGTCAAAGAGAAATTAACGTAAAGAAAGAACGGACTTGAAAGGTATTCCAGTCTCGTATGTGGATGTGGGGGAAATGACTTGATGCCAGTAGTCATCCGGAAAGCCTGTTCGATAGCAAGTAGCGAGTCTCAGTGATTGTAACAGTAGCTAGGACGAGTCAAGCCCTGTTGGTTAGACGTCAGTCATTGGATTGGTTCAATTCCAATCAGGGAATCCTTTTTTTCGGTATGCCGCTCCGCGAGCAAGGAGCGCCGCGAGCAGAGCGAGAGAACGAGGTGGGCTTTGGTGATGTCGGAATTTGCACCTATTTGTATCTATTTAGTGATCAGTCCGCTAGTTTCTTTGATCCCACTCGGTGTTCCCTTTCCATTTGCTTCCAATAGTTCGACCTATCCAGAAAAATTGTCGGCCCACGAATGTGGTTCCGATCCCTTCGGTGATGCCAGAAGTCGTTTCGATATACGATTTTATCCGGTTTCTATTTTATTTATTATCCCTGATCCGGAAGTCACCTTTTCTTTTCCTTGGGCAGTACCTCCCAACAAGATTGATCTGTTTGGATCTTGGTCCATGATGGCCTTTTTATTGATTTTGACGATTGGATCTCTCTATGAATGGAAAAGGGGTGCTTCGGATCGGGAGTAACCACTAGTGATAGGGCAAAGGGGGGAAGGACATAGGAAAGAGGGATGCCTACATTCAATCAATTGATTCGTCATGGTAGAGAAGAAAAACGGCGCACGGACCGTACTCGAGCTTCGGATCAATGTCCCCAAAAGCAAGGAGTATGCCGGCTTGTTTTGACGAGAACACCGAAAAAACCAAATTCAGCTCTACGTAAGATAGCTAAAGTACAGTTGACCAATCGACATGAAATATTTGCTTACATTCCAGGCGAAGGTCATAATTCGCAGGAACATTCTACAGTCTTAGTCAGAGGAGGTAGAGTGAAAGATTTGCCAGGTGTGAAATCCCATCGTATTCGAGGAGTCAAGGATTTGCTGGGAATTCCGGATCGCAGAAAAGGCAGATCTAAATATGGTGCAGAAAGACCAAAATCGAAATGAATGGAAGATGCCTCTGGAACGTCGTTTTTTATCGGCTTATCGGAAAGGGCGGGGCGCAAGAACAAGTCTTTCAATCGTCCCACGGCTTCAGATCAGGTAGAGGCATCACTACGTAGTGGGTGGGACAAGTGTTTCATTACGTCTTCTGAAGAACGAACCAATCCGACTTCCTGGCCCCCCCTGTACAGTAAGATACTTCTTAGGCGACCCTCAACTCAGAAAGGATCAGACCAATCCTACTCTTAAAACCCCTGAACAGTTTTAGGCAAATTCAAGGAGTCTTGACGAAGCAGGAGAAACCTTATCTGGTTTACAGGAGATCGCACAGCGCTGCTATAGATAAAGAACCCTATCCTCAGGGATACACGGTCCCAAGCTTCCAGCTCTTTGATGGACGATCCCAAAGAACATTTAGCCAGATTTTAGTCTCAGTGTGGAGATACTGAAGCCAATTGGAAGCTCCTGTTAAGGCCCTTCTTCCTTGACGAAAACGGCGTTTACTTGGTACACCAATTGAGCTCCAGGATCGGTGTCGTCCTGGGAACAAATGCATAATCATAATGGGCCTATTTTGCAAAAGCCATGCAATCAAGAAATCAGTTACTATTGATGATTTGGTTCATCCCACCCAAATGATTGACTAGGGCCCGTCATGGACATCCTGCTTTTCTATGTTCTATAGACGTAAGGTAGATCCGCTGTTTTTTTGTTTTTCGTGTGGGACTCAAAACACCCCCCCTTTCGGAATCTACTCGAACTGAAGCTTGGTAAACTTTTGTTCAGTTCTCGAACAGGATATAGAATCTAACGGTTCTAGAACAGCAGCGCCTTCCCAGCTGCTGAAAGCGGTTCCGGGTCACCACTCGGGCAACTGACTGATCACGGTCTCTCTCTCCAATGAATGGTTCTTCTCCTGTATTTTCCCCTAGCTATTGTTGCGGGTCGATTGGCCCGCAGGAATCGCTACAACCGACGTTCTTTAATTCGGTAATCTCAAAAATGGAGGGGGCCGGTGGGTCATCGAGATCGTAATCAACCGCATTGCACGAACTGCATCATGGATAGAGATCGAGG